AAGGAAAAAACAAGGGATGAATTCAACTTTCAAGAGACATTCTATAAAGATAGCCAAGTTTATAAAACTTCTTATATGGATAGGAATAAAAATAAAGAGAATTCGAAGTTAGAAATATTTAAAGAAGATCCATTTTTTTTATGGTTTGAAAAACAGAAATTAAATAAGAAATTAGATAAGAAATTAGAAATTAATTATTTAAGAAATTAATTATTCCAACTATTAAATAGAATAAGACCATTAAATAGAATAAGAATTTCATTTTTTTTTTGTTGAAAAAAAAATATAGAAGTTATAAAAAATTCAAATTAAAAAAATACAAAAAGGAATAAATTAATAAAAAAATTAATACAAACAATAAATACAATAAGAGATAAGAAGAGATGCGACCGCCCCCTACATATTTGATACCTTCTCCGAAAAAGAAACTTGTAAGACCGAAACCATTCGTAATTCCATCAATTACTCGTCTATCCAAAAAATGAATTAGTTCAGCTAGTCCTCTTATACCCTGAGTTAAGGATATTGTATAAAAAGCATCTATGTAACCACGATTATATGACCAATCATATATCCCATTTCTTATTCTGTCCCCTAAAATTCTATTAGGACCTCTTTTATAAAATGAATTTAGTAAGTTCAAATTTTGTAAAGATGAATAAATAGGCTTATATAAAAAAGACGCTATAAATATTCCGAAAAAAGCTATACTGACAGAAAAACTTGCATTTGTCACAAATTCATACCAATCCACCGAATTATTTGAATTCGGATGTAAAAGGTTTATAGACGGATTTAACAATTTAGATAATATATCCAAATGAATTTCTTCTTGATTAAAAGAAAAGGGAATTCCTACGACCCCAACAAACAAAGTAAATAGCACTAATATAACCATAGAAAATAACATGGTATTGTCCGATTCATGAGGATAAGAGAAAGTATTTTTAGTGACAAAATGAGTAATAGTAATAAAAAGGCGTATCCTGTTTTTTCCATTACCATAAATTTGATATGTCTTATTCGAAAAAAAAGAAGCCCTTTCATTATTATTCATTGTCAATAAACTTAATAAACAAAAATGATTTTTAATCGTTTTTGGCACTTCTTTTCCCCATAGAGATATTGAATAGCAGGAACTCATTTTTTGACCATTGTAATTTTGAAAATGAACATTGAAATGTCCCTCAAAAGTAAGTAAATAGATTCGAAACATATAAAATGCGGTTAATCCTGCTGTGGAACAAGCTATTATTGCGAAAATAGGTGAATACAACCAACTATCATTAAGAATTTCATCTTTGGACCAAAAACAAGCAAGGGGGGGAATACCACAAAGAGAAAGTGTACCTACTAAAAAAGCAGTTTTTGTAATTGGTACATGCTTTTTTAAACCTCCCATAAGAACCATATTCTGACTTTTATCTGGAGAATATCCAACAATAGCTTCCATTGAATGAATAATTGATCCGGATCCTAAAAACAACAATGCTTTTGAATAAGCATGAGTAATCAAATGAAATAAAGCGGCTCGATAAGACCCCATACCTAGAGCTAACATCATATAACCCAATTGAGACATTGTAGAATAAGCTAAACCTCTTTTAATATCTTTTTGAGCAAGAGCTAAAGTAGCTCCTAATAATACTGTTATTATACCTATTAAAGATATGAAATTCATTATGTAAGGTATGATTATAAAAAGAGGAAGAAGTCGAGCTACAAGAAAAATGCCCGCTGCTACCATAGTAGCGGCATGTATAAGAGCCGAAATGGGAGTAGGGCCTTCCATGGCATCAGGTAACCATACATGAAGGGGGAATTGTGCCGATTTCGCAACTGCACCTGCAAATAAAAGAAAGGCACACAAAGTAAGAAATAAAAAAGGAACCTCATTATTATAAATCAAGTTATTCAATATTTGGAACAAATCCCGAAATTCAAAACTACCGGTTATCCAATAAAGACCTAAAATTCCTAATAATAAACCAAAATCGCCTACACGATTCGTTACAAAGGCTTTTTGACAAGCAGTCGCCGCACTAGGTCGTGTGAACCAAAAACCTATTAATAGATAAGAACACATTCCAACTAATTCCCAAAAAATATAAATTTGTATCAAATTCGAACTAGTAACTAATCCCAACATGGAAGTATTGAAAAAACTCATATAAGCAAAAAATCTCAAATATCCTTGATCATGAGACATATAATTGTCACTATAAAAAAGAACCAAAATTCCAACAGTAGTAATTAATATTAACATAATAGAAGTAAGTGGATCTATTAAGTGACCGAACTCTAAAGAAAAATCATTATTAATGGTCCAAGACCATACATATTGATAGATAAAACTTCTATTTATTTGCTGAATAGATAGATAGACCGAAAGTATCATAACTATACTTAACAAGAAAATACTAGGAAAAGCCCACATACGGCGAATATTTTTTGTTGCCGTTGGAAAAAGTAGAAGTCCCACTCCTATTAACATAGGAACTGGAAGTGGAATGAAGGGGATAATCCATGAATATTGATATGTATATTCCATAAAAAAACCTTTTTATTTTTAATTAATTCTTTATAATTCACCGGCTCTTATATCTTTTTATAGGTTCAATAAAAAATCAAGATATGGAATACTTAAATAGAATTTTCTATTCCTAATTATTCTGAATCTTTCTTCTTTAACCAATATTTCAAATATTCAAATCAAGAAGTTAGAATTGGTCAAATGATATGAATATGATCAAGTTACTATTTATATTTAAAATGAAATAAGACAATAATTCATTTTATTAATATTGAATATTAAGTAAAATTTTTATGAAAATGAAGAAAAAAATTCAATTATTATTACGTATTACGATAATTTATATGCATAAAGCAAATAATTACACCAAAATCGAGTAGTTAATACATTACTTTATTTTGATAGAAATAATAGGATGGTCCATACCAAAACGGGCGCAATAAAAAAAAGAACTCGTTTTTTTTATTAGTTCGTTTATTCATAATCATTAACTAATTCATGATAGAACTGATTATACTCCATTCGAATAAAAGATATTTTTTTTCTTTGTAGAAAACGCTAGAATATCCCACACTTTTCTTTCAATACCAGGGAGAAGAAATAGAATTAAAAGAAAAGACGAAATTACTAAGATAACTTTTCGAAAATCATGTATTCTTTGATTAACTACTAGTTTAATTCCAATTAAAAAAAAAAAAAAATGTGTACTCATTCTTTTCTTTTTCTTTTGAGTTTGACCAACTAATAAAAAACGAAAGTAATTTCAGTAATTTGGAATTTGTTAGGTAAGGATTGGTTTTTTTTGAACTTTTCGGTGTATTTTGTTACATGTATAAATATCGCACGACGAAAATAGACAGAGAGAGATATAAAAAAAAGAAAAAATGGAATTGTTTGACCAATAGATGTCTTTCACATTCAACTAGAGAAATGAATAACTTTTTTTCAAATTTTTAATGGCAGTTCCAAAAAAAAGTACTTCTATATCAAAAAAACGTATTCGCAAAAACATTTGGAAAAAGAAGGTATATCGGGCAGCGTTGAAAGCTTTTTCCTTAGCGAAGTCTCTTTCTACCGGGAATTCAAAAAGTTTTTTTTGTACGACAATTAAATAGTCAAACACTAGATTAACTAATCTTAATCTGAAAATGGTACTTTTTTTTTTAAAAAAAAAAAAGATACAAGGTTTCACTTTTTTTTGAATATGTTTTATCCGGTGGGGATTCTTATTTTCCTCATCGGTACAATTATCTGTCATATCATCATAATAAATAAGAAAATTACAAAAAAAGTTTTTTCTTAGACAAAATGTTCAGTTCAGGCCAATATCGAATTAGTTTTCGAAATCCTAAAGAAAATTCTTTACATGACGAAAAACCAACCTAAGGGTTAATATAAAGCTCTACAAATAGTTAAATAAAAAAATTTTGAATGTCACACTGTACTGTGATCCATAAAAAGACTTTTTTTGTTCATTGATAAAAAAAGTGCATCTTCTATTTTTAAAATCAAATAAATGAGAAATAAAAAAAAAAAAAATGATAATAAAGATTTTTATGGGGAACGCTTCAATCCATATTGAAACGAAACGAGTTTTTTCTCATCACTTTGAATGAAAATGAAAAAAAAAATATGGAATTGACTCCTTCAATCTCGACGATTAAATAATAATAATCTATTATTATTTCGAGTACGCCGCTATGGTGAAATCGGTAGACACGCTGCTCTTAGGAAGCAGTGCTAGAGCATCTCGGTTCGAGTCCGAGTGGCGGCATGGCATCTTCTAAAACAAATGGAATAAGTCCTATAATAAATTCAATTCCTGATTTCAATTCCGTAGAATTGGTTTACCCCACTTTTTCATTTTAATAATAAAAAATTTATGATATTTTCCACCTTAGAACATATATTAACTCATATATCCTTTTCGATCATTTCAATAGTAATTACTATTTTTTTGATAAGCTTATCGGTCGATGAAATCGTAGGACTATATGATTCGTCAGAAAAAGGCATGATAGCTACTTTTTTCTGTATAACAGGATTATTAGTCACTCGTTGGATTTATTCGGGACATTTCCCGTTAAGTGATTTATATGAATCATTAATTTTTCTTTCATGGAGTTTCTCCGTTATTCATATGGTTCCGTATTTTAAAAAACATAAAAATTATTTAAGCACAATAACCGCGCCAAGTACTATTTTTACCCAAGGCTTTGCTACTTCGGGTCTTTTAACTGAAATGCATCAATCCGAAATAGTAGTACCTGCTCTCCAATCCCAATGGTTAATGATGCATGTAAGTATGATGATATTGGGCTATGCAGCTCTTTTATGTGGATCATTATTATCAGTAGCTCTCTTAGTCATTACATTGCGAAAAGCCATAAGGGTTTTTAGTAAAAAAAACAATTTTTTAAATGAGTCATTTTCCTTTGTCGAGATCCAATACATGAATGAAAGAAGC